GTAGGTAAATTAACGCCTCAGACAGCGAAAGAAGCGTCCTATGCTCCGGAAGATAGATTATTACGGGCCATACTTGGTATTCAGGTATCCACTGCAAAAGAAACTTGTCTAAAACTACCTATGGGGGGAAGGGGTCGGGTTATTGATGTGAGATGGACCCATAAAAAAGGGGGTTCCAGTTATAATCCAGAAATGATTCGTGTATATATTTCACAGAAACGTGAAATCAAAGTAGGTGATAAAGTAGCTGGAAGACATGGGAATAAAGGTATCATTTCCAAAATCTTGCCTAGACAAGATATGCCTTATTTGCAAGATGGAACACCCGTTGATATGGTCTTCAACCCATTAGGAGTACCTTCGCGAATGAATGTGGGACAGATATTTGAATGCTCGCTCGGGTTAGCGGGGGACCTGCTGGACAGACATTATAGAATAGCACCCTTTGATGAGAGATATGAGCAAGAGGCTTCGAGAAAACTAGTGTTTCCTGAATTATATTCAGCCAGTAAGCAAACAGCAAATCCATGGGTATTTGAACCCGAGTGTCCGGGAAAAAGCAGAATATTTGATGGAAGAACAGGAGATCCTTTTGAACAGCCTGTCCTAATAGGAAAGTCCTATATCCTGAAATTAATTCATCAAGTTGATGATAAAATCCATGGACGTTCCAGTGGACATTATGCGCTTGTTACACAACAACCCCTTAGAGGAAGGGCCAAGCAGGGGGGACAACGGGTAGGGGAAATGGAAGTTTGGGCTTTAGAAGGATTTGGTGTTGCTCATGTTTTGCAAGAGATGCTTACTTATAAATCTGATCATATTAGAGCTCGTCAGGAAGTACTTGGGACTACGATCATTGGAGGAATAATACCTAACCCTGAGGATGCTCCAGAATCTTTTCGATTGCTTGTTCGAGAACTACGATCTTTGGCTCTGGAATTGAATCATTTCCTTGTATCTGAGAAGAACTTCAGGATTCATAGGAAGGAAGCTTGATCGGAATGAATCAGAATTTTTCTTTTATGATCGACCGGTATAAACATCAACAACTTCGAATTGGATCAGTTTCTCCTCAACAAATAAGTGCTTGGGCCAACAAAATCCTACCTAATGGAGAGATCATTGGAGAGGTGACAAAACCCTATACTTTTCATTACAAAACCAATAAACCGGAAAAAGATGGATTGTTTTGTGAAAGAATCTTTGGACCTATAAAAAGTTGCATTTGTGCTTGTGGAAATTATCGAGTGATCGGAGATGAAAAAGAAGACCCGAAATTTTGTGAACAATGCGGAGTCGAATTTGTTGATTCTCGGATACGAAGATATCAAATGGGATACATCAAACTGGCATGTCCAGTGACTCATGTGTGGTATTTGAAACGTCTTCCTAGTTATATCGCGAGTCTTTTAGACAAACCCCTTAAAGAATTAGAAGGCCTAGTATACTGCGATGTGTGATTTGATCGAAATTATGATTTTACAGATTCGGAATGAGAAACTGTCATCCCATTCAATCCGATTGGGATGCCCCGGGCTCTGACATGTCTCTTGGGAGGAGGAACATGAAGCTCAGAATTATGGGTATATTCAAGACTCCCAAAGGGGACTTGATCCATGGTCGGTTCCGTAACAGATAAATAGGAATTGCTAGTTGTACCTCGTGAAAAAGACTTCTTTCGTGAAATTAGCCATTCCATTTCTTCCCGAAAGAGATTCTATTCTGTTCAAGTAAACAAATATGGCATGGTTACAGAAGTCTATCCATCGCATATATGCTTCAAGGGACATCAGGCATAACCGTCGAGGTGAAGTAGGGACCTAAAAGATCGAATGGAAGGATACATAGACAAGTAAATCTCTTATGAGTTCCAAGGGATTCCTTTAAGGGGATTCATCATTCGAAGGGAAGTAGACTACTCAATAATTTCACATTTCATTTATGTCGTAATTGAATAAGTAATTCAGAAAGTCAAAGTCGAAGGAAGAATGAATCGATGAAATATTCGTCGGTCCTCACTGGGAACTTGAGTAAGGAGTGGATCTTTATGGGGTTGGGTTTTCTAGAACAAAATTGGAAAGTGATAAGCCCTTTCTTTCCTTTATTTGGTGTAACTACTTGAGCCGGATGAGAGGAAACCTTCACGTCCGATTTGGAAGGGGGGACCTTATAGGAACCTATCCCAATTTTTCTTTTGCTAGGCCCATAGCTAAAAAACCTACTTTCTTACGATTACGAGGTTCATTCGAATCTGAAATCCAATCCCGGAAATACAGCATCCCACTTTTTTTTACTACCCAGGGCTTCAATGCATTTCGAAATCGAGAAATCTCTACTGGAGCAGGTGCTATCAGAGAACAATTAGCCGATCCGGATTTGCGAATTATTATAGATCATTCATTGGTAGAATGGAAGGAATTAGGGGAAGAAGGGTCCGCTGCTGGGAATGAATGGGAAGATAGAAAAATTGGGAGAAGAAAGGATTTTTTGGTTAGAC